CTCAAAAATACAAGCATTTGTGGGTTCAATGCGAAAATTGTTATGGATTAAATTATAAGAAATTTTTTAAATCAAAAATGAATCTTTGTGAACAATGTGGATATCATTTGAAAATGAGTAGTTCAGATAGAATCGAACTTTCGATCGATCCGGGTACTTGGGAGCCTATGGATGAAGACATGGTCTCTCTGGATCCCATTGAATTTCATTCGGAGGAGGAGCCTTATAAAAATCGGATCGACTCTTATCAAAGAAAGACAGGATTAACCGAGGCTGTTCAAACAGGCATAGGGCAACTAGACGGTATTAACGTAGCAATTGCGGTTATGGATTTTCAGTTTATGGGGGGTAGTATGGGATCCGTAGTTGGGGAGAAAATTACCCGCTTGATTGAATACGCTACTAAAGAATTTCTACCTCTTATTATAGTGTGTGCTTCTGGAGGGGCACGCATGCAAGAAGGAAGTTTGAGCTTGATGCAAATGGCTAAAATCTCTTCTGCTTTATATGATTATCAATCCAATAAAAAGTTATTCTATGTACCAATCCTTACATCTCCTACTACCGGTGGGGTGACAGCTAGTTTTGGTATGTTGGGGGATATCATTATTGCTGAACCCAATGCCTACATTGCCTTTGCGGGTAAAAGAGTAATTGAACAAACATTGAATAAAACAGTACCCGACGGTTCACAAGCGGCTGAGTATTTATTCCAGAAGGGCTTATTCGATTTAATCGTACCACGTAATCCTTTAAAAAGCGTTCTGAGTGAGTTATTTCAACTCCACACTTTCTTTCCTTTGAATCAAAATTAAAACATTCAGTTCAATTATTTTGAGCAAACAAGTAATTAGTTTATCTAATTAGTTTATCGGAATCCAAGTAAAAATTAGACGAATGGGGTTTTCTTTGTTGACATAAGATCTAATTGTATAAAGAATCAAAAGTCACATCAAATTGAAAATCCGTCCCCTTTTCTATATTCATTATTATTTATCAACAAGATAAAAGATGAAATTCTTATTTTCGTAAAGTAAAAAAAAAAAAAAAAAAAAAAAAAAAGATCTTCTTCTCGTCATATATAATTCAAATCTATTAAATATAGAATTTTTTATCTTTCTATATCTTACGATAATCCTATTTTGACTAAGAATCCCTACTGGATGGGATTCTAACAAACCCTTCAATATAATTCAATATAAATAGAATCTAACTAAGTAGAATCTAATTCATTTTTAATAAGCTTTTTGCTTAATAAATGAAATTCGAAGACAAGAGCAAAAAATGAAGAAAAAAATATCTCATCCATCTCCTTTCAAATCCTTCATGTAGAAAGATAAAAAACTACATTATATACTCACTTAGATAGATACTTATATCTATATAATAATAATAATTCTCAAATTATAATAAGTAAGATATCCTTATATATAATAAGATATATAATAAGATATCTTTATATTATAATTTGATATTATAAATAATAAATATAAAATCTAAATAATAATAACAGGTACAAATAGTCAATCGAGGTACCCATTCTATGACAACTCTTAACTTTCCCTCTATTTTGGTCCCTTTAGTAGGCCTAGTATTTCCGGCAATCGCAATGGCTTCTTTATTTCTTCATGTTCAAAAAAACAAGATTGTTTAGAGCCGATGGCACAAAATCTCATCTATTTTTTTTACGTTTGTATCATAACACAGATATCCTTTAGCAAAATATGGTATAAGCGGCTTCCGCCGAAAAATTCTTATGTCTCCAGAAAATGCTATATTTTAGCTATTTTCAAATAAACCCGAATCGGCGGATGGCTGAGCTGTAAAGCCGGTCTATCTATATGTATGTGGCTATCTTTAGTGAGTGATACGAAGGGTATGTTATTAGTTTAGATCTAACCAATTTAATGAATTACTCCTAAAGGTTCACATCAAACTAGTTCAAACTAGTGCTAGTTGATGCGAGTTACTTCGGAAACAAACAGACTAAAGTCAAATTCATTTGGGGTATTCTCTCAATTCCAAAAAAGCAACGGGATCAAGTATGAGTTGTCGATCAGAACATATATGGATAGAACCTATAAAGGGGGCTCGAAAAATAAGTAATTTATGCTGGGCTATTATCCTTTTTTTAGGTTCATTAGGATTCTTGTTGGTTGGAACCTCGAGTTATCTTGGTAGAAATTTGATATCTTTCTTTCCGTCTCAGCAAATCGTTTTTTTTCCACAAGGAATTGTGATGTCTTTCTATGGGATCGCGGGTCTTTTTATTAGCTCCTATTTGTGGTGCACAATTTCGTGGAATGTAGGTAGTGGTTATGATCGATTTGATATAAAAGACGGAATAGTGTGTATCTTTCGTTGGGGATTTCCTGGAAAAAATCGTCGGGTCTTCCTCCGATTTCTTATAAAAGATATTCAATCCGTCAGAATAGAAGTTAAAGAGGGTATTTATGCTCGGCGTGTCCTTTATATGGATATAAGAGGCCAGGGAGCCATTCCATTGACTCGTACTGATGAGAATTTTACTCCACGGGAAATGGAACAAAAAGCTGCGGAATTGGCCTATTTCTTGCGTGTACCAATTGAAGTATTTTAATTTGAAGTTATTTTACCGAGAAATGAATGCTTTCTCAGCAGGAGGGCAAAAATGCAAGAATCCTCTTTTTCTAGAACATAACTTAATTGATGTTTCTTCAGAACATTCATTCGAGTTAAAGCAGACTATATGGAACAAGTATAAAAAAAACTCTTTGGGGTATCTTTTATATGTATCGATATATACACAACTCAATTAAATAAAAAATGAATAAAAAATCGAAATATCTCATAATAAACCATTTCGAAATAAGGAAATATCCCCCCTTTTGACTTGCTTTTTACTTGTTGGAATTGAGACTTTATATTCAGATAGATAATATCTTGTCATTTTTTCGACGCTTCTTTTTGTGCTCCTTAATGACCAAAAAATTGGATCTCTTATAATGATAACTAGCCAATTTCTTTCTGTCGTTTTTTGCCACCCTTTTTTCATTTCACAAGATTCTTCAGAAAATTCCCTCAATTCTTCTATCCCTGACTACTCATAGTCAGTTAAATTTTTTAGAAATCTTAGCTATTTTTATCTAATGATAGAAAAGGAGTTCTTTCGTATCAAAATATTTAAAATATTTATATTCATTATTGAAATTGAATATTGAATTTTAGATTGAATTTTCGGGGCATTCATCCAAAGGAGATATGTGCTTCGAATTTTACTTTCGAATTTTACTATAGGGAAACAATACTTTTTTATTCTTTATTATTTATTCATTCGAATTTTTCGTCTATTTCTGTCTTTTTTTCTAGATTCAAGGCCTAAGAAATCACAAATCAAAAATAGTGAATAGATTCATAGGTTCGATAACTTGTAATAGAACTGATGCGTGAGAGAAATATTAGATTACATAGAGTCGACGAATGAGATGGGTTCATTAACAATTCACAGATGAAAAAATGGCAAAAAAGAAAGCATTCACTCCTCTTTTATATCTTGCATCTATAGTATTTTTGCCCTGGTGGATTTCTCTCTTATTTCAAAAAAGTCTGGAATCGTGGGTTACTTATTGGTGGAATCCTAGTCAATCCGAAACTTTTTTGAATGATATTGAAGAAAAGAGTATTTTAGAAAAATTCATAGAATTAAAGGAACTCCTCTTCTTAGAAGAAATGATCAAGGAATACTCGGAGACACATCTACAAAACCTTCGTATAGGAATTCACAAAGAAACAATCCAATTAATCAAGATACACAATGAGGGTCGTATTCATACGATTTTGCACTTCTCGACAAATATAATATGTTTCATTATTCTAAGTGGTTATTCTATTTTGGGTAATAAAGAACTTGTTATTCTTAACTCTTGGGCTCAGGAATTCCTATATAACTTAAGTGACACAATAAAAGCTTTTTCTCTTCTTTTATTAACCGATTTATGTATTGGATTTCATTCGCCCCATGGTTGGGAATTGATGATTGGCTTTGTCTACAAGGATTTTGGATTTGTTCATAATGATCAAATTATATCTGGCCTTGTTTCAACTTTTCCAGTCATTCTAGATACAATTTTCAAATATTGGATTTTCCGTTATTTAAATCGCGTATCTCCGTCACTTGTAGTGATTTATCATTCAATGAATGACTAAAAAATAGTCTACTTAATCCAATTATAATGTTTCTTACTTTGCAGTTGTACATAAGCAAAACATTGAAAATTGCTTTCTATTTCTACCCATCCCGGAGATTCATCCTATATTCCTATATATTAATCGAGTCAAATTATTCCAGTAAATAACAGAATCGTGGATAGGAAACTCCATTAGTGACCTACCCCAATTTATTGTAGAAATTTTCGGGATCAATGATTGGACCATGCAAACTAGAAATAATTTTTCTTGGATAAAGGAACAGATTACTCGATCTATTTCCGTATCGCTCATGATATATATAATAACTCGTACACCCATTTCAAATGCATATCCCATTTTTGCACAGCAGGGTTATGAAAATCCACGAGAAGCGACTGGACGTATTGTATGCGCCAATTGCCATTTAGCTAATAAACCGGTGGATATTGAGGTTCCGCAAGCGATACTTCCCGATACTGTATTTGAAGCAGTTGTTCGAATTCCTTATGATACGCAACTGAAACAAGTTCTTGCTAATGGTAAAAAAGGGGCTTTGAATGTAGGGGCTGTTCTTATTTTACCAGAGGGTTTTGAATTAGCCCCTCCCGATCGTATTTCCCCCGAGATAAAAGAAAAGATGGGTAATCTGTCTTTTCAGAGCTATCGCCCCAATCAAAAAAATATTCTTGTCATAGGCCCTGTTCCTGGTCAGAAATATAGTGAAATGACCTTTCCTATTCTTTCCCCGGACCCCGCTACTAAGAAAGACGTTCACTTCTTAAAATATCCTATCTACGTAGGTGGAAACAGGGGAAGGGGCCAGATTTATCCTG